ATTGAATCGGTTCACTGGATGGAATCGGAACTTTCACTTCTATGATTCAAAAGCATGACTTTTGCAGCATGGAGATATTGAGCTTTCCTAAATATAACTATAGAGAGCCAATCTTAAACCTATCTTTCTACTTTCCGGGTCGATAAAGCGTTTATCCTAGCTTCAGTTAGCTCATCCTATCCTATACCACCAGCTGAGCCCTCTAGCGTTCAATCTCCACTTTCATTTTCCTGGGATTTTAGGCTGCAAGTGCATTTCCGCTCGTAGATGGGATGTCAAATCGGCCTTTTTGCGTTTTCCCGGGAAAATTTCTTGTTTTCGGATTTATCTTCCTAAGGCAGCATCTCAATGTGATAAAAATTACCAACCCCCGTGTTTTGGGCTTGTTTTTGATCGGATTGGCAGGTTTGGAGTGGAGGATAAAGACTTAGATTCTGATTCAGTGCCCTTATGATTCTGTGCTGTCTGAACAAAGTATGCAAGCAACCCCCTATTCCACTACGGAGATTTTTTTACCTGTCTTCGAACCGCTCACTAGCCCACAAACTTAGATTGAAATGGATTGTGAATCCGATTAAATAGTTCATGAGCTTGACTAAAGCGTACTCTCTATTCGTTCTACTTGAGCTATCTCGCCACTTTCGGACTTAGCCTGAGACTTCTAACAAACGGCCCGTTCTATATTTAACTTGATCATGAACTCCTCACTCCAATCGAGATGAGTGAAAATCGCTACTCCTCATTCTTCATGAGCTAATTCACTCCGATTTCACATCTCAGCGCAAGTAATCCCCTTTTCGTATAGAGATCTTTCTTCACATTGGCCAGGAGTCGATTGAGGACTAAACCCATGGATAACTTTTTTCTTTGTAAGACCCGCATAGAATCCCTTTTCTTGCTGAACCTTGTGCTAGACACCTCTAGACTGTTAAAGTGGCTTAAATGCCCCGATGGGCAAGCTCAATTGTAGTTCTCTTATTCATCACAAAGCTTAGCAAGCCGTCTTATTTATCTTCGCGCTTCTCTTCCAAAGCCCTATCCAATCTTTCCCGCAGGAGAGAGCCATCTGTGATAGATTGAATAATAAACCCTTGAGCCCTCCTTCCCCGAGCCTAAGCGAACGAGCCTGAAAGCCAAGCCGGATACCAGTATATTAGTATTCATAGGCAAGCCCGCTCGCCACAAGCAAGCCCTTCCCCATCGAGTCGAGTAGCCTTGAATAGCTCTCTTCTCCCTCTTTATTTTTGCGTACTCCTCTGTCTCTTTCCTCTCTTCTCTTCAATTATCGAGACCCGCATATAAAAAGATCTAGGTAGCTCATCTCCTTCTAAGAACTCGGATCTCCTTCCTATATTCTAAAAAAAAACAGAAGAGCCTAAAAATAAACTTTTTTTTTGTAAGGAGAGGCCTCATTTAGCAGCACTGTTTTCAGAAATATCGTACGTAATAGAACCGCCAAAAAAGTCCCATGTCTTTCTTGGTTGGACCAGCCCAACCCGCGATTTCCGACAAGTCTTTCTTTTTTTGGAGGGGGAGCAGTGAATGAATGAACTAAACGATCTTGGAACATCTGAAACTGAATGGCTACCAGGTCTCTTCCATCAGCAGCAGCTTGGGGCGTTCACATGACCCGGGGGAGACGGTCAATTTTTTACAAGTGACCATAGTGGACCAACTTTATATCCTTTTATTATCATAATAATGTTATACTTCCTCCTACTTGGAGCACATATAAAGTGTTGAAGCATGTTATTGTGAACGACAAGTTACTTTTTCGCGATATTGACTTTTTGATGGATATAAGTACTGATTTAGCACTTTCTGGTAATTCTTGCTGGTTTGAGACTGCCACGGATTTTCTGGCTTTGTGTGGGTAGCGTGAAGCTCCTGGAGTTATAACTAAGGATTTCCCGAGGCTCTGCCCCCCCGACTTGACCTGGCCTGCTCCCGCTTGACTCTGTACTTCTCTTATCCCCCTTCTCCCTTGCCCACACTCATACGATCAAGTGAAACCACTTGACCAAAACAATCTGGCCCCTGGGGAATACATGCCTTCTCCTTGGCTCATACTTCAAGAGATAGATATAGAATCTTTAGCTTGGGACGGGTTAGTGAATATCTTACTCGACGGTGCGGTGGCAGGGGAGATAGTGATTTGCTCTTTAGGGCTAGCCCTTGCTCTGGTACCGTAGGAATATTCAAAAGAGTTAGTACTCCCGGAGGGTTGACTCTTTAGCTGGAGCCCTTGCTTTGATACGACTAGCTAGTCCAGTATTCCTCCTATTCATACTAGTAGAGTCGTTATCGAAACCAACGAGCGGAGTCAAACGAAGCGAGTCTAACGCAAAGGAGCTCATCATTCATAGGTCTTCTCCTTCTCTTTCTCGGAAGATTAGCAACATGGATGACTCCGGAACCACTCACCAGTAGGAGGAACCAACAACCGTTCCTGGTAGCTGCAGTTTGTAGTGAGGAAAGAAGCTACCAGACCAACTTTGCTCTACTGACCAGAGACTCTACTAGTACTAAAGGAATCATCCACGTATTAAAGAAGCGACCAGTCTTTTTAACTTATACCATACCTCGTTATGCTTGGCCTGGGCTCATGATTTGCTTTTGCTCGAGTTCATCAACTACAAGATAAGGAACTCACGATTGACTAGCGGCGGGAGTGTACCAAGAGTTGATGGATACCCCTCTCCTCATTCGTTTAGGGCGAGGCCCGGCCTCGTTTTTTTTGCTCTCTCTTGCTTGCTCCCGTGCTGCTTACTTGGCTTACTTCTTCTCCTCTTTGTCCCATGCGGACTACTGCTTTCATGTACATCTTCTTCTCTCCCCGGCCCTCCTAACGTCAGGAATAGCGATCCGGGAATGCAATTATCTAGCGACTAAAGCAAGTTACTAAAGAAAAGGGCTGCCCTTACTCTATTCCAGTTATGTAAGGAATAGCGGGCAGGATGATAGCAACAAGCAGATTCGACTTCTTGTTACAGGTCTGGTGTCCTCTTTTACTAGCTACTAAAATAGCCTGACTCCACTTCTAATATAGTTAGTGAGCGCTTACAGTCCGAGAAATGTGGTTATTCCGAGAGCAAGTTATTGGTGGGATCTGAGTGTGCTGATTACAGACAATTTCTCGTCTATGGCAGTCTGAAAAGTAAGGTTCTTACGGGAACACCGTCGAGGTTTAATATCCAAAGTAGCTAGTTTAGTTGAAGGCTTTATTTAAACTGCTGCTCTGAAAAAAAGAGCAAATTGAGACAGCCTAGCGACTGCCTCCAGATAAAATATCTTTCTCCAGGAAACCCACTGGTGATGGGATAGGTTTCATTTTGAGTCAAAATTAGGGATGAAGTGGTTTTCTTGCCTCTTCCTTCAAACTATACTTACACCTCAGCAGCCGTTAATAGCAAACCCAACCTGGTGGATTGGGATACCATGAGGACCCCTTTAGCTTAAAAAAGCTAGAGGGCCCATCGAAGTGGGTCCTTTCGCACCAAAGACAATGATGGATGGTACCAGGTTTCGCTACACTTTACTTTTACGAATCCAGGCGCGTCCGGTAGAATTGGGAAGATCCACTTGGTCGAAATGACCCCTAGCCAGGATGGTAGCCGACTGTAAGCACAAGACGGGATTGATTAGAGATATCCCAAGTTCCCAGCTATACTTGTGGATCTTCAGTTTACAGAGAAAAAAACGAGGAGAGAGAGGGTCCCCAGACAATTGTCGTCAGGTTGGAACCCACACCTATAAAGTTTCCGTTTCCTATAGCTGGTTGACAGGCTTAAAACGTTCTTCACTATTCGCCGAGGAAGATATGAAACACAAGGACGGATCACTGTAATGACTGCCTCTGTCCCGAAGAATCCTCGTTGAAAAGTATGCTCGGTTGCAGGCTTCAGTGACGATAAAGGATCCGGCATATGCAATCGTCAGAGGATAGACGTGTCGGACATTAGGATTCCAACCGCCGGGAGGGATCCAATGAACGGAAACTTATCCCGGCTTAAGAGTATACTTAAGAGTATACTTAGGAAAGCTGCATCTAACCTCTTCCGGTGGGCCTGCCAACACGCCGCAAGCTTCGTCAAGAACTACAGGGTATCTTTTATATGCAGACGGTTAGAATAGGGGGTGTAAGAAGTGCCTGATGACCGAGAAGCGTCCGGCAAAAAAGCAGAGCAGACATAACAAACAGTAAAGAGAAGAGCAAATTGAGACTTTCAGGAAGGACCTCCCTTGATTCTTGGGTTTAGTCACCGCCCTAAGTATAAGTTCATTTGAGGTAAAGATCGGCGGGGCTAAGGATGCTTACGGGTTGCGTGGTTGGGCCTACGAAGTCAAAAAAAATAAGTTAGTGGGCGCCATTGTCTTGAAAAGAATAGATTTCTAAATTATATATTTAAAGTGGCCTGGTTCGGGTGGCTTCGGTCAGGGGGGAAAGGGGTCAGTAGAGGCAACTAACCTGAGATGCCGCTGCTAGCAACCTCTTTATTCATTGGGTAAGAGCGATCCAAGCCATATGCTGTTTCGCTTGAAAGGACAAGCAAGCCTGGTGCGACACTGGTCTTAGAAGTGGAACATGCCCTAGCAAGCAACCTATTGCAAGCAACCTGCACAACAACCTCTCATTATCCCTTCACCTCCCGTCTACAATCTTGATTGAGTCCCTTGGAATTAAAAAGATACGGAGAAGAAAGGGAGTCGCCACCTAAAAAAATAACTCTCTCATAATTGCATAGATAGTAAGTGTGGCTATCTAAAGTCAGAGAGAGGATCGAGAAACCATCGCCCAAAGGTGCTCATTGAGCCGGTCACCGGTGGCTAAGAAACTCGTCTCGCTATTGAAGCCGTAAAAAGCTACTTGGATAAGCTTTAGCTAAAAAGATATAGAATGTGATCCAAGGAAGTCGAAAATAAATTGATAGAAATTGCTTCCAAATATGGAAGGTGTAATTGCATCCGTTCCTATCCGCATTGTCATCAGATCCGTTCCT